GCTAGCGTAGCTTAATATAAAGCATAGCACTGAAGATGCTAAGATGGGCCCTAAGAAGCTCCGCATGCACAAAGGCATGGTCCCGACCTTACTGTCAGCTCTAACTCAACTTACACATGCAAGTTTCCGCAACCCCGTGAATATGCCCTCAATCCCCTGCCCGGGGACGAGGAGCGGGCATCAGGCACAAACATTAGCCCAAGACGCCTAGCCAGGCCACACCCCCAAGGGAATTCAGCAGTGATAGACATTGAGCCATAAGTGAAAGCTTGACTCAGTTAGTGTTAAAAGGGCCGGTAAAACTCGTGCCAGCCACCGCGGTTAGACGAGAGGCCCCAGTTGATAATATAACGGCGTAAAGGGTGGTTAAGAACAGATAAAAATAAAGCCAAATGGCCCCTTGGCCGTCATACGCTTCTGGGTGTCCGAAGCCCTAACACGAAAGTAGCTTTAGTAAACTCATCTGACCCCACGAAAGCTGGGAAACAAACTGGGATTAGATACCCCACTATGCCCAGCCGTAAACCCAGGCATCCAACTACGATCAAATGCCCGCCAGGGTACTACGAGCATCAGCTTGAAACCCAAAGGACCTGACGGTGTCTCAGACCCCCCTAGAGGAGCCTGTTCTAGAACCGATAACCCCCGTCTAACCTCACCACTTCTAGTTACTCCAGCCTATATACCGCCGTCGTCAGCTTACCCTGTGAAGGAAATAAAAGTAAGCAAAATGGGCACAACCCAATACGTCAGGTCGAGGTGTAGCGCATGGGGTGGGAAGAAATGGGCTACATTTTCTAGTATAGAATATTACGAATATGCACCATGAAACAGTGCTTGAAGGAGGATTTAGTAGTAAAAAGGAAACAGAGTGTCCCTTTGAACCCGGCTCTGAGACGCGTACACACCGCCCGTCACTCTCCCCCGTCAAAACGCACCAAAAGTACCTAATGTAATAGCACCGACAAGGGGAGACAAGTCGTAACACGGTAAGTGTACCGGAAGGTGCACTTGGATTAAACCCAGGGCGTGGCTGAGTGAGTCAAGCATCTCACTTACACCGAGAAGACATCCATGCAAGTTGGATCACCCTGAGCCAAACAGCTAGCTTAACCACTTAATAATTGAACAATATAAATAAAACAAAATAAGCCTAACACCAAAAACTAAACCATTTTTTTACCTGAGTATGGGAGACAGAAAAGGTGACACAAAGCGATAGAAGTAGTACCGCAAGGGAAAGCTGAAAGAGAAATGAAACAACCCATATAAGCACTAAAAAGCAAAGATTAAAACTTGTACCTTTTGCATCATGATTTAGCCAGTATAACCAAGCGAAGAGACCTTTAGTTTGGAACCCCGAAACCAGGTGAGCTACCCCGAGACAGCCTATTAAGGGCCAACCCGTCTCTGTGGCAAAAGAGTGGGAAGAGCTCCGGGTAGAAGTGACAGACCTACCGAACCTGGTGATAGCTGGTTGCCTAAGAGATGAATAGAAGTTCAGCCTCGTACTCCCCCAGTCAGATATACCCAAACAAGACCCTAAGAGAAATACACGAGAGTTAGTTAAAGGGGGTACAGCCCCTTTAACAAAGGACACAACCTTTCCAGGAGGATAAAGATCATAATATATAAAACATACTGTTCTAGTGGGCCTAAAAGCAGCCACCTAAACAGAAAGCGTTAAAGCTCAGACAGAAAAAAGTTTATTATCCTGATAAAAAATCTTATTCCCCTAAATATTATTAGACCAACCCATGCCCACATGGAAGAGATTATGCTAAAATGAGTAACAAGAGGGCCAGCCCTTCTCCCAGCACAAGTGTACGCCAAACCGGACCAACCATTGGCAACTAACGAACTCAACCCAAGAGAGTAGTGTGAATTACAAAAAAACCAAGGAAAATCCACAACTAAACTATCGTTACCCCCACACTGGAGTGCTATTGAGGAAAGACTAAAAGAAAAGGAAGGAACTCGGCAAACACAAGCCTCGCCTGTTTACCAAAAACATCGCCTCCTGCGACACAACCAAGTATAGGAGGTCCAGCCTGCCCAGTGACCACAAGTTTAACGGCCGCGGTATTTTAACCGTGCAAAGGTAGCGCAATCACTTGTCTTTTAAATAAAGACCTGTATGAATGGCTAAACGAGGGCTTAACTGTCTCCCCTTTCAAGTCAGTGAAATTGATCTACCCGTGCAGAAGCGGGTATAATGATACAAGACGAGAAGACCCTTTGGAGCTTAAGGTACAAACTCAACCACGTTAAGCAACTCAATAAAAAGTAAAAACTTTGTGGACATGAAATTTTACCTTCGGTTGGGGCGACCACGGAGGAAAGAAAAGCCTCCAAATGGACTGGGAAAACCTCCTAAAACCAAGAGAGACATCTCTAAGCCACAGAACATCTGACCAAACATGATCCGGCCAACATAGACCGATCAATGAACCAAGTTACCCTAGGGATAACAGCGCAATCCTCTCCCAGAGTCCATATCGACGAGGGGGTTTACGACCTCGATGTTGGATCAGGACATCCTAATGGTGCAGCCGCTATTAAGGGTTCGTTTGTTCAACGATTAAAGTCCTACGTGATCTGAGTTCAGACCGGAGCAATCCAGGTCAGTTTCTATCTGTAACGCCACTTTTCCTAGTACGAAAGGATCGGAAAAGAGGGGCCCATACTTAAAGCACGCCCCACCCCAATTTATGAAAACAAATAAATAAAATAAAGGGAGGGCCAAAACCCCAGCCGGCCAAAATAAGGACATACTGGGGTGGCAGAGCATGGTAAATTGCGAAAGGCCTAAGCCCTTTTAACCAGAGGTTCAAATCCTCTTCCCAGTTATGCTACACACCCTAATTACCCACTTAGTCAACCCCTTAGCCTATATAGTACCAGTACTTCTGGCAGTAGCCTTTCTAACACTTCTTGAACGAAAGGTGCTAGGATATATACAACTACGAAAGGGCCCAAACGTAGTAGGCCCCTACGGGCTACTACAACCCATTGCCGACGGACTAAAACTCTTCACTAAAGAGCCCGTCCGCCCATCTACATCTTCCCCATTCCTATTTTTAGCCGCCCCAGTACTCGCACTGACCCTAGCCATGACCTTATGAGCACCAATACCCATACCCCACCCAGTAACCGATCTTAACCTAGGAATCCTATTTATTCTGGCCCTATCAAGCCTTGCAGTATACTCAACTTTAGGATCAGGCTGAGCATCAAATTCAAAATACGCATTAATTGGGGCTTTACGGGCCGTGGCTCAAACAATCTCTTATGAAGTTAGCCTTGGACTAATCCTTCTATCCGTAATTATCTTCTCGGGGGGGTATACACTACAAACGTTTAACACCACCCAAGAAGGTATTTGATTACTTATTCCCGCCTGACCTTTAGCCGCAATATGATATATCTCAACACTAGCCGAAACAAACCGAGCACCTTTTGATTTAACAGAAGGAGAGTCAGAACTAGTATCCGGCTTCAACGTAGAGTATGCAGGGGGGCCCTTCGCACTATTCTTCCTCGCCGAATATGCCAACATCCTTCTAATAAATACGCTATCGGCCGTCCTATTTTTGGGGGCCTCACATATTCCAAGCGTCCCAGAACTCACCACAATTAACCTTATAACTAAGGCTGCACTACTATCCGTCATATTCCTGTGAGTACGAGCCTCCTACCCCCGGTTCCGATACGACCAACTAATGCACCTAGTATGAAAAAGCTTCCTTCCCCTTACACTCGCCTTCGTGCTGTGACACACTGCCCTACCGATCGCACTAGCAGGACTCCCCCCACAGCTGTAACCAAGGAACTGTGCCTGAATGCCCAAGGACCACTTTGATAGAGTGAATTATAGGGGTTAAAACCCCCTCAGTTCCTAGAAAGAAGGGAATTGAACCCATACTCAAGAGATCAAAACTCTAGGTGCTTCCTTTACACCACATTCTAAGGCGGGGTCAGCCAATTAAGCTTTCGGGCCCATACCCCGAACATGACGGTTAAAATCCCTCCTCCGCCAATGAACCCATATGTACTTACAATCCTGTTATCTAGTCTAGGGCTAGGAACCACCCTAACCTTTGCTAGCTCTCACTGACTCCTAGCCTGAATGGGTCTGGAAATTAACACGCTAGCGATTACCCCCTTAATAGCGCAACACCACCACCCCCGAGCGGTAGAGGCAACCACAAAATACTTCCTAACCCAAGCCACCGCAGCGGCAATAATCCTATTTGCAAGCACAACAAATGCGTGGGTGACCGGGGAATGAAATATCAACGACCTGTCAAACCCCATCGCCAGCACAATATTTACAGCAGCCCTGGCACTCAAGATTGGACTCGCACCCATGCACTTCTGAATACCAGAAGTACTACAAGGATTAGACTTATTAACAGGACTCATCCTATCTACCTGACAAAAGCTCGCCCCCTTCGCACTCATTATCCAAACAGCACAAACTATTGACTCATCACTACTAGTGCTATTAGGAATCACATCCACACTAGTTGGCGGGTGAGGGGGACTTAACCAAACCCAACTACGGAAAATCCTAGCCTACTCTTCAATTGCACACATGGGGTGGATGATCATTGTAATTCAATATGCCCCACAACTGACCCTAATTGCACTAGGCATATATATTATTATAACCTCCGCAGCATTCCTAACCCTAAAAATACTATTAACAACCAAAATTAGCACACTATCAACAACCTGATCAAAAAACCCAATCCTGGCATCAACAACTGCCCTAGTTCTACTCTCATTGGGAGGGCTGCCCCCACTCACGGGGTTTATACCAAAGTGGCTAATCTTGCAAGAGCTAACAAAACAGGACCTCCCCATCATCGCCACAATTATAGCCTTAGCCGCCCTAATCAGCTTATACTTTTACTTACGACTATGTTACGCAATAACACTAACCATCTCCCCAAACATAATCAACTCAATCACCCCATGACGAACCCAAACAACCCAAACCTCTTTATCTCTAGCCCTACTCACCACAACCGCCCTGGGACTATTGCCAGTAACCCCAACCATCCTAATACTAATCACCTAGGGATTTAGGATAACATTAGACCAAGGGCCTTCAAAGCCCTAAGTAGAAGTGAAAATCTTCTAATCCCTGATAAGACCTACAAGAAACTAACTCGCATCTCCTGACTGCAAACCAGGCGCTTTTATTAAGCTAAGGCCTTACTAGATGGGAAGGCCTCGATCCTACAAACTCTCAGTTAACAGCTAAGCGCTCAAGCCAGCGAGCATCCATCTACTTTCCCCGCCGCCTAATCAGTAAGGCGGGGAAAGCCCCGGCAGATTATTAATCTACGTCTTAGGATTTGCAATCCAATGTGTTCTTCACCACGGGGCTGATAGGAAGAGGACTTAAACCTCTGTCTTCGGGGCTACAACCCACCGCCTAAACGCTCGGCTACCCTACCTGTGGCAATCACGCGCTGATTCTTTTCTACTAACCACAAAGACATTGGCACCCTCTATCTCGTATTTGGTGCCTGAGCCGGAATAGTGGGAACCGCCCTAAGCCTTCTCATTCGAGCTGAACTTAGCCAACCCGGATCACTTCTAGGCGATGACCAAATTTATAATGTTATCGTTACCGCCCACGCCTTCGTAATAATTTTCTTTATAGTAATACCTATTCTCATCGGAGGGTTTGGAAACTGACTTGTACCATTAATAATTGGTGCCCCAGATATAGCATTCCCACGAATAAATAATATAAGCTTCTGACTACTGCCGCCATCATTCCTATTACTACTAGCTTCTTCTGGTGTTGAAGCCGGGGCCGGAACAGGATGAACAGTATACCCGCCCCTTGCTGGGAACCTAGCCCACGCAGGAGCATCAGTAGACTTAACAATTTTTTCACTTCACCTGGCAGGTATTTCATCAATCCTGGGGGCAATTAACTTCATCACCACAATCACTAACATAAAACCCCCAGCCATCTCCCAATATCAAACACCTCTATTTGTCTGATCTGTGCTTGTAACCGCCGTTCTACTCCTTTTATCACTACCCGTTTTAGCTGCCGGAATTACAATATTACTGACAGATCGAAATCTCAATACAACATTTTTTGACCCGGCAGGTGGAGGAGACCCAATCCTTTACCAACACCTATTCTGATTCTTTGGCCACCCAGAAGTCTACATTCTTATTCTTCCGGGATTTGGAATTATCTCTCATGTTGTAGCCTACTATTCAGGCAAAAAAGAACCATTTGGCTACATGGGCATGGTATGAGCAATAATGGCCATCGGCCTTCTAGGGTTTATTGTATGGGCACACCACATATTCACCGTCGGGATAGACGTAGACACTCGTGCATATTTTACATCTGCAACAATAATTATTGCGATCCCAACAGGCGTAAAAGTATTCAGCTGACTAGCCACACTTCACGGAGGGTCAATTAAATGAGAAACACCCATACTATGAGCGCTAGGGTTTATTTTCCTTTTTACAGTAGGTGGGCTCACAGGAATTGTCCTATCCAACTCATCACTAGACATTGTCCTTCATGACACCTATTATGTAGTAGCACACTTCCACTATGTACTGTCAATAGGCGCTGTATTTGCTATTATGGCAGCCTTCGTACATTGATTTCCCCTACTAACCGGATATACCCTCCATAGCACATGAACAAAAATCCACTTTGCGGTTATGTTTATTGGGGTTAACCTAACATTCTTCCCACAACACTTCCTAGGCCTGGCAGGTATGCCACGACGATATTCTGACTACCCAGACGCCTACGCCTTATGAAACACGGTGTCATCCATCGGATCACTAATCTCTTTAGTAGCAGTTATTATATTCCTATTTATTCTATGAGAAGCCTTCGCCGCTAAACGGGAAGTACTATCTGTAGAACTAACAATGACAAACGTAGAGTGACTCCACGGCTGCCCTCCCCCTTATCACACATATGAGGAGCCGGCGTTTGTTCAAATTCAATCAAATTAACGAGAAAGGGAGGAATTGAACCCCCATATGCTGGTTTCAAGCCAGCCACATAACCACTCTGTCACTTCCTTCTTAAGACATTAGTAAAATATAAATTACATCACCTTGTCAAGGTGAAATTGTGGGTTAGACCCCCGCATGTTTTAAACCTAAGACTTAATGGCACACCCAACACAACTAGGATTTCAAGACGCGGCATCACCCGTTATAGAAGAACTTCTTCACTTCCATGACCACGCACTAATAATTGTGTTCCTAATTAGCACTTTAGTATTATATATTATTATTGCAATGGTATCAACCAAACTTACTAACAAGTATATTTTAGACTCTCAAGAGATCGAAATTGTATGAACCATTTTACCGGCCGTCATCTTAGTACTTATTGCCCTACCCTCTTTGCGCATTCTGTACCTTATGGACGAAATCAACGACCCCCACTTAACAATTAAAGCAATAGGACATCAATGATACTGAAGCTACGAATATACGGATTATGAAGACCTAGGATTTGACTCTTACATGGTCCCAACCCAAGACCTTGCCCCAGGCCAATTCCGCCTCCTAGAGACGGACCACCGAATAGTTGTCCCAATAGAGTCCCCGATCCGTATCCTAGTATCGGCTGAAGACGTACTGCATTCTTGAGCTGTCCCATCCCTGGGCATAAAAATAGACGCAGTCCCAGGACGACTAAATCAAACCGCCTTTATTGCCTCGCGTCCAGGGCTATTCTATGGACAATGCTCTGAAATCTGCGGGGCTAATCACAGCTTTATACCAATTGTAGTTGAAGCAGTACCACTAGAACACTTCGAAAACTGATCCTCACTAATGCTAGAAGACGCCTCACTAGGAAGCTAAATATTGGACAAAGCATTGGCCTTTTAAGCCAAAGATTGGTGACTTCCGACCACCCTTAGTGAAATGCCACAAACAAACCCTAATCCTTGATTCATAATTCTAGTGTACACCTGAGTGCTTTTCTTAGTCATTATCCCAACTAAAGTCTTAAATTATACTTCACCAAATAAACCAACTCCAGCAAGCCCTAAAAAACATGAAACTGGAGCCTGATACTGACCATGATCGTAAGCTTCTTCGACCAGTTTGCAAGCCCCGTATTTCTCGGAATCCCACTAATTGCCATCGCAATTGCACTGCCCTGGATACTCTATCCAACCCCCTCCTCTCGGTGGGTAAACAATCGACTCATCACAACACAAGAGTGGCTTATCAACCGGTTCACTAATCAATTAATGCTGCCGCTGAATATAGGAGGACATAAGTGAGCATTACTACTAACCTCATTAATAATTTTCTTAATTACAACCAATATGCTTGGACTACTGCCTTACACCTTTACACCCACCACGCAGCTGTCCCTTAATTTAGGATTTGCAGTACCCCTATGACTTGCCACAGTAATTATTGGAATACGGAATCAACCAACAGTCGCCCTAGGACACCTTTTACCAGAAGGAACACCTATTATACTAATCCCCGTACTAATTATTATCGAAACAATTAGCCTGTTTATACGACCACTAGCCCTAGGGGTTCGACTCACAGCCAACCTAACCGCAGGCCACCTCCTAATTCAACTTATCGCCACAGCTGTATTTGTCCTTCTACCAATAATGCCTGTAGTAGCAATCCTAACCGCCACCCTGCTCTTCATGCTAACACTATTAGAAGTTGCGGTGGCAATAATCCAAGCTTATGTATTCGTACTTCTTTTAAGCCTGTACCTTCAAGAAAACGTTTAATGGCCCACCAAGCACATGCCTATCATATAGTTGACCCAAGCCCATGACCCCTAACCGGAGCTATCGCTGCCCTACTGATAACATCCGGCCTAGCAATCTGATTTCACTTCCACTCAACAATATTAATAACCTTAGGGCTAGTTCTCACACTTCTCACCATATACCAATGATGACGAGACATTATCCGGGAAGGGACCTTTCAAGGCCACCATACTCCCCCCGTACAAAAGGGGCTACGATACGGAATAATCCTGTTTATTACCTCAGAAGTATTTTTCTTCCTAGGGTTCTTCTGAGCCTTCTATCACTCAAGTCTAGCCCCCACCCCAGAACTGGGGGGATGCTGACCCCCGACAGGAATTACCCCTCTAGACCCCTTCGAAGTCCCACTCCTTAATACAGCCGTTTTACTAGCATCGGGGGTTACAGTAACATGAGCCCACCACAGCATTATAGAGGGGGAACGAAAACAAGCTATTCAATCCCTAGCATTAACCATTTTATTAGGATTTTATTTTACCGCACTACAAGCTATGGAGTATTACGAAGCCCCATTCACAATTGCAGATGGAGTCTATGGTTCAACATTCTTCGTGGCCACGGGCTTCCATGGACTACATGTCATTATTGGGTCAACCTTCCTCGCAGTATGTCTCTTGCGCCAAATCCAATACCACTTTACATCTGAACACCACTTCGGCTTTGAAGCCGCTGCCTGATACTGACACTTTGTTGACGTAGTATGACTTTTCCTCTACGTATCTATTTATTGATGAGGCTCATAATCTTTCTAGTATCAAAGTTAGTACGAGTGACTTCCAATCACACAGCCTTGGTTAAACCCCAAGGAAAGATAATGAACTTAATTATAACTATTTTGATTATTACAACAGCCCTATCCTTAGTCCTAGCGGTTGTATCTTTTTGACTCCCACAAATGAACCCTGACGCAGAAAAGCTGTCACCGTACGAATGCGGATTTGACCCCCTAGGCTCCGCCCGACTACCATTTTCCCTACGCTTCTTTCTGGTGGCAATTCTATTCCTCCTCTTTGACCTAGAAATTGCCCTCCTCCTCCCCCTGCCCTGAGGAGACCAACTACATAACCCGACCGAAACACTTTTCTGAGCTACAACAGTCCTAATTTTATTAACCCTGGGGTTAGTCTACGAATGAACCCAAGGGGGCCTAGAATGAGCAGAATAGGGGGCTAGTCCAAAACAAGACCTCTGACTTCGACTCAGAAAATCGTGGTTTAACTCCACGGCCCCCTTATGACACCCGTACACTTTAGTTTTAGCTCAGCATTCATCTTAGGTTTAATAGGACTAGCATTCCACCGAACTCACCTACTCTCCGCACTACTATGTTTAGAGGGGATAATACTGTCCCTATTTATTGCACTAGCCCTATGGACACTACAATTTGAAGCAACAGCATTCTCAACAGCTCCTATACTACTTCTGGCCTTCTCTGCCTGTGAAGCAAGCACCGGCCTAGCACTACTAGTTGCTACTGCCCGCACTCACGGAACTGACCGATTACAAAATCTTAACCTTCTACAATGCTAAAAGTACTAATCCCTACAATTATGCTATTCCCAACAATTTGATTAACCTCCCCCAAATGGCTGTGGACAACCACAACCGCACACAGTCTCCTAATTGCATCTATTAGCCTAATATGACTAAAATGAACCTCAGAAGCCGGATGAACCTCCTCTAACACATATCTGGCCACAGACCCACTATCAACCCCCCTTTTAGTACTAACATGCTGACTACTTCCACTCATGATCCTAGCTAGCCAAAACCATATCAACCCTGAACCAATTAACCGACAACGCTCTTATATTACACTTCTCGCCTCACTACAAACCTTTTTAATTATAGCATTCGGTGCCACAGAAATCATTATATTTTATATTATATTTGAAGCTACACTTATCCCAACCCTCATTATTATTACCCGCTGGGGAAACCAAGCCGAACGACTTAATGCAGGAACCTACTTTCTATTCTACACCCTAGCAGGATCACTCCCACTTTTAGTTGCCCTACTTCTTCTCCAACAATCAACAGGGACACTATCAATATTAGTACTCCAATATTCACAACCCCTTCAACTTAATTCTTGAGGTCACATAATCTGATGAGCCGGCTGCCTAATTGCATTTTTAGTTAAAATACCACTATACGGAGTCCACCTATGGCTGCCAAAAGCACACGTAGAGGCCCCCGTAGCAGGGTCAATGGTGCTAGCAGCAGTCCTGCTAAAACTTGGCGGATACGGAATAATGCGCATAATAATTATACTCGACCCCCTATCAAAAGAGCTGGCCTACCCATTCATTATTCTAGCCCTCTGAGGTATTATTATAACTGGGTCGATCTGCCTTCGACAAACAGACCTAAAATCACTAATTGCCTACTCATCTGTAAGTCATATAGGACTGGTAGCAGCAGGGATCCTAATTCAAACCCCATGAGGATTTTCAGGGGCAATTATTTTAATAATTGCCCACGGGTTGGTATCCTCAGCACTATTCTGCTTAGCCAATACAGCGTATGAACGAACCCATAGCCGGACAATAATACTCGCCCGGGGACTACAAATGATTTTTCCTCTAACCGCAATATGATGATTCACCGCCAATCTAGCCAACTTAGCACTCCCCCCGCTGCCCAACCTAATAGGAGAACTAATGATTATTACAACATTATTCAACTGATCCCCATGAACAATTTTACTCACCGGCCTAGGAACATTAATTACAGCCGGCTATTCCCTATATATATTTCTTATGTCGCAACGAGGCCCGACACCCAACCATATTATAGGACTTCAACCCTTCCATACCCGAGAACACCTGTTAATAGCCCTACACCTAATTCCCGTCATCCTACTAGTGGCAAAGCCAGAACTCATATGAGGATGATGTTACTGTAAGTATAGTTTTAACCAAAATATTAGATTGTGATTCTAAAGACAGGAGTTAAAACCTCCTTACTCACCAAGGGGGAACGAAAAATAGTAAGCACTGCTAATTCTTACACTCCGCGGTTAAAATCCGCGGCCTCCTTGCGCTTTCAAAGGATAACAGGTCATCCATTGGTCTTAGGAACCAAAAACTCTTGGTGCAAATCCAAGTGAAAGCTAAAATGACACTAATCATACACTCATCCCTCCTTCTAATCTTCTTTATTTTGGTATACCCCCTATTCACTACGCTAAACCCTAGTCAACTGGACCTCAACATGGCAAAAATAACTAAAGTTGCCGTTAGCTCCGCATTCTTCGTCAGCCTGTTGCCTCTTATAATCTTCCTAAACCTAAAAACAGAAGGCATCATCACAAATTGACAATGAATAAATACCCAAGCATTTGACATCAATATTAGCTTTAAGTTTGACCACTACTCCTTAATCTTTGTCCCAATTGCCCTCTATGTTACCTGATCAATTCTAGAATTTGCACTATGGTATATACACTCTGACCCCAACATTGACCGATTCTTCAAATACTTGCTTACATTCCTAGTAGCTATAATTATCTTAGTTACAGCCAACAATATATTCCAGTTATTTATCGGCTGAGAAGGGGTCGGAATTATATCATTCCTATTAATCGGATGATGACACGGACGAGCAGATGCCAACACAGCAGCTCTTCAAGCTGTAATTTATAATCGAGTAGGGGACATCGGGCTAATCATAACTATGGCTTGATTTGCAATAAACCTCAACTCCTGAGAAATTCAACAAATCTTTGTTTTATCAAAAAACTTTGACATAACAGTCCCCCTTCTAGGACTTACCTTAGCGGCAACAGGGAAATCAGCCCAGTTTGGCCTCCACCCATGGCTACCGTCCGCCATGGAGGGCCCTACACCAGTATCTGCCCTACTCCACTCAAGCACTATAGTCGTTGCAGGGATCTTCCTACTAATCCGCCTTCATCCGCTTATAGAAAATAACCAATTGGCCCTGACAACCTGCCTTTGTCTCGGAGCATTAACCTCATTATTTACAGCCACCTGTGCTCTAACCCAAAATGATATCAAAAAAATTGTAGCTTTCTCAACATCAAGCCAGCTTGGATTAATAATAGTTACAATTGGGCTAAACCAACCACAACTAGCATTTCTCCACATTTGCACTCACGCCTTCTTCAAGGCCATACTATTCTTGTGTTCCGGTTCAATCATTCATAGCCTAAACGATGAACAAGACATCCGGAAAATGGGGGGCTTATTCAACATTATACCTGCCACCTCAACTTACTTTATAATTGGCAGCCTCGCCCTAACAGGAACCCCCTTCCTAGCAGGATTCTTCTCAAAAGATGCAATTATTGAAGCCCTAAACACCTCTTACCTAAACGCCTGAGCCCTAACCCTAACACTAATTGCCACATCATTCACCGCAGTATACAGCTTCCGGCTAGTATACTTTGTAATTATGGGAACCCCACGATTTTTACCCTTATCCCCAATTAACGAAAACAACCCACTAGTAATTAATTCTATCAAACGACTTGCCTGAGGAAGCATCATTGCAGGACTCATTATTACACAAAACTTTTTACCAACAAAAACACCAATTATAACGATACCGCCCGCCCTAAAATTAGCAGCTCTTGCAGTAACAGTCACAGGCCTACTTGTAGCCACAGAACTAGCTAATATAACAAGCAAACAAGTGAAAATTACCCCAATAATTTCCACACACCACTTCTCAAACATATTAGGATTTTTCCCAACAACCACTCACCGACTTCTTCCAAAACTTAAACTTACCCTAGGACAATCCGCCGCCGCCCAATTTGACAAAACATGGCTTGAAACTATCGGGCCAAAAGGCCTAGCACTAACACAGGCAACTATAGCAAAAGCCATAAACAATATTACACGAGGAATAATCAAGACATACCTAACCATCTTTCTCCTAACCCTAATCTTGGCCGTCACCCCAATCCTCCTTTAAACCGCACGAAGGGCCCCACGACTTAAACCACGAGTAAGCTCTAAAACAACAAGTAAAGTCAAAAGCAGCACCCAGGCGCAAATAACTAATATAACCCCACCAGACGAATATATTATAGCCACACCACCAATATCACCGCGCAAAACGGAAAACTCTTTCAGTCCATCCACAACCACCCACGAACCCTCATATCAACCCCCTCAAAAAAATCCTGCCACCAAACTGACCCCTAACAAGTAGGCCGCAACATAACCTAGCACAGAACGATTACCCCAAGCCTCTGGGAAGGGCTCAGCAGCCAAGGCTGCTGAATAAGCGAAAACTACAAGCATTCCCCCTAAGTAAATTAAAAAAAGGACCAATGATAGAAAAGAGCCCCCATGGCCAGCCAAAATCCCGCATCCAACCCCGGCTGCGACCACCAAACCAAGAGCAGCAAAATAAGGCGTAGGATTAGAAGCAACAGCAACCAAGCCCACGACCAAAGCCATCAATAATAAAAACATAAAATAGGTCATAATTCTTACTCAGACTTTAACCGAGACCAACGACTTGAAGAGCCGTCGTTGTTATTCAACTACAAGAACCTTTAATGGCAAGCCTACGAAAAACGCACCCCCTAATTAAAATCGCTAACGGCGCACTAGTTGACCTACCAGCACCCTCTAACATCTCAGTATGATGAAACTTTGGATCTTTACTAGGACTATGCCTAGCTACCCAAATTCTAACCGGCCTATTCCTAGCCATACACTATACCTCGGATATTTCAACCGCATTCTCATCAGTGGCCCACATCTGTCGAGACGTCAACTATGGCTGGCTAATCCGAAACATCCACGCCAACGGAGCATCATTCTTCTTCATCTGCATTTATATACATATTGCCCGGGGCCTATATTATGGATCATACCTCTATAAAGAAACTTGGAACATCGGCGTAATTCTCCTGCTACTAGTCATGATAACAGCCTTCGTCGGCTATGTCCTACCATGAGGACAAATATCTTTCTGGGGCGCCACAGTAATTACAAACCTCTTATCCGCCGTACCATACATAGGGGATATACTAGTCCAATGAATCTGAGGCGGCTTCTCAGTAGACAACGCAACACTAACACGATTCTTCGCATTCCACTTCCTGTTACCATTTATTGTCGCCGCTGCAACCGTCCTCCACCTACTATTTTTACACGAGACAGGATCAAACAACCCAGTCGGACTAAACTCAGACGCAGACAAAATCTCCTTCCACCCATACTTCACGTACAAAGACCTCTTAGGCTTTGTGGTCATACTACTGACCCTAATACTTCTAGCGTTATTTTCGCCCAATCTATTGGGAGACCCAGAAAACTTCACCCCTGCCAACCCGCTGGTCACACCCCCACATATCAAACCAGAATGATACTTCTTATTTGCCTACGCTATTTTACGATCAATCCCAAACAAACTTGGAGGTGTCCTTGCACTGCTATTTTCTATCTTAGTATTAATAATCGTACCACTACTACACACCTCAAAACAACGAGGACTAACATTCCGCCCACTCACCCAACTCCTATTTTGGTCCCTAGTAGCAGACATACTTATTTTAACGTGAATTGGAGGCATGCCAGTAGAGCACCCATTCATCATCATTGGACAAATCGCATCCGTTCTATACTTCGCATTATTCCTCATTTTTATGCCACTAGCAGGGTGATTAGAAAATAAAGCACTACAATGAGCTTGCCCTAGTAGCTTAATCTAAAAGCATCGGTCTTGTAATCCGAAGATCGGAGGTTAAATTCCTCCCTAGCGCCCAGAAAAGAGAGATTTTAACTCTCACCCCTGGCTCCCAAAGCCAGAATTCTAAATTAAACTATTATCTGGGGATTAACCATCCCTTTATGGTATTATGCATGATATGCATAATATTACACTATATGTGTTAATACATATATGTATTATCACCAATTTATTACTTTAACCACAAAGCAGGTACTAAAAATTAGGGTATGCATAAAACATAAAATTAAAACTCAGAAATAATTTTATTTTAACCCGGGTAATATATTAATCCCCAAAAATTTGACCTCAAAATTTTCCTTGAATTATACAGCTAAAATCGCATCTAAAAATATTAATGTAGTAAGAGACCACCAACTAATTGTATAAAGGCATATTCTGCATGATAGAATCAGGGACATTAACTGTGGGGGTAGCACAATATGAACTATTACTGGCATCTGGTTCCTATTTCAGGTACACAACTGTAATATCCCACCCTCGGATAATTATACTGGCATTTGGTTAATGGTGTGGTACATATGTCTCGTTACCCACCATGCCAAGCGTTCTCTTATATGCATAACGTTCTCCTTTTTTTTCCTTTTCATCTTGCATCTCAAAGTGCAGGCACAAATGTGAGTTAAGGTTGAGCAATTTCCTTGTATGTGATAATATAGATTAGTTATTATAAGACATAATTTAAGAATTACATATTATTAACTCAAGTGCATAACATATACATCCTTTCTTCAACTTATCCTTATATATATCCCCCTTTTGGTTTTTGCGCGACAAACCCCCCTACCCCCCTACGCTCGGCGAATCCTGTTATCCTTGTCAAACCCCTAAAGCAAGGAAGACTCAAGAGCGTGTTGGCCAACGAGTTGCGGTGTAAATTGGCATCCCACGTTATATATATATATATATATATATATGTGCACCAACTTTTATTACAACAATTTACTGTTGGCCTAACAAGCCCTACCAAAAACTTTACAAAAGTGGCTCGGCACTAAATATTCTAATATTATTTAACG